ATGAGCTCGCCGGCCCCCCTAATTAAATCATAAAACTATCAATTAACAAACAAGCGTCCAACACAGTTAAAACCAAATAAGATGTCTGCGCATTTTGCTATACTTCATTCTCTTTAATAAAAGGTAATTCCTCGTATGTGTGAACTAAAGGAGGAGAAACATGAACCCATTCTAAAGAAGCCCAACTTTCGTCGCCCTCATCAGTTCAACCAACAAATTGCTCTTCTCAAACATAGATATCATAAATAATATATATGAAAAAAATGACTCCTATTATTGAAATAGTAGAACCCAAAGAACTAACCAAATTCCAACCAGCAAAAGAATCTGCAAAATCCGAATATCGTCTTGGAAAGCCCGCCAAGCCCAAAAAATGTTGAGGGAAAAAAGTCAAATTGACACCTATGAACATTATCCAAAAATGGACCTTGCCATATAGCTCATTATAACAATACCCCGTTATTTTCCCTACTCAAAAATAAAACCCCCCAAAAATAGCAAAAACGGCCCCCATAGAAAGCACATAATGAAAGTGGGCTACAACATAATATGTATCATGTAAAACAACATCCAAAGAACTATTTGCTAATACAACACCAGTCAAACCGCCCAATGTAAATAAAAAAACAAACCCCATTGCCCAAAGCATAGGAGTGTCTAATCTCAAAGTTCCCCCAAAGATAGTGGCGAGCCAACTAAACACTTTTATTCCAGTTGGCACAGCAATAATCATAGTTGCCGCAGTAAAATATGCTCTTGTGTCCACATCCATCCCACTAATATATTAAGGGAACCACTATAGAGATCCCCCCGCGCCGGAATTAATCCGAGCTTGGACTGTACCTTAATCCCAACCTCTTCTTTCGTTTTAAAATTTTTCATTTACTTTTCATCACTTTAAAAAAGCTATTTTTCTTTTAGTTCATAAAGAATGTTTCTTAAAAAGATTTATTGCTCTAACCAAAACTCCCCTCTGATTTCCCTCTCAAAGATAAAAGTTATCTTTTTTATTAAACCGATAAACCCCACTTAATTCCTCTTTTAGTTGCCCCAAGACGAATCTGTCTTTAAGACCTTGTGCCATTACAAAAAACAAAACGACTTCTTTTTGGGCACCCTTCTTCCCACTATGCTTAAAATTAATAATAAAATGGCCCCCGCCATCAACAAGCCCCACAAATCAACTTTCAAAAAGACCAACGGGAAAGCCCCCCTGAGAACAGCCCAGAGTAAAAGCCAGTAAAAAGCCCAGGCCCAGTTTAGGCTTTTTATCTGTAAGATAAAACCTTTCTGATAAATTCGACTTTAAAAAGCCCACATGTCCATTCTCCAATCGACACTTTATGTAATAAAGAAGCTGAGCCTCCCCCACACTACGCCAGATTGAAAACATTATACCAAAACCTCTTACACCATAAAACTTTTTTTTTGTAATAAAACCCCAGCCAACAATTTCAACAAACCCAATCCATCAAGAAAAATCTTGGGAAATTAAAAAATGATTATTAAGTTTAAATTTCCTGCATGCAGTTTTTAAGGACCCCAAAACTCCTTTTTTTCAGAAAAAAAAAGATCCACCAAAAAAGGTCTTAGTTTCCCACTGATTGACCCAAGGAAAAACCAATTTTTGCCGCCTTAATTTATAAGATAAAGATCTTGTTGGCCAAACATTAGTTTTCAAAAGATTTTGCCAGTATATAGCAGGACAAGGTTCAAAAATATTATTATTTTCAATGGCTAAAAACAACCGTAAACATATGATGGGCCCACACAATAAAACCTAATATTCCAATTGAAAGCATTGCATAAACCATACCTAAGTATCCAAAAATTTGCTTTTTAGCAACAAAAGCTGGTATTATTTGAGAAATCATTCCAAAGCCAGGTAATATTAAAATATAAACTTCAGGATGCCCAAAGAACCAAAACAAATGTTGAAATAAAATCGGATCCCCCCCCCCTGCGGGGTCAAAGAAAGTTGTATTAAAGTTTCTGTCCGTTAAAAGCATGGTTATGGCCCCCGCTAATACGGGCAAAGACAATAATAATAAAAAAGCAGTAATCAAGATAGACCACACAAATAAAGGCATTCTATTCAACGTTATCCCAGGAGCCCGCATATTAAATATAGTTGTTATAAAATTCATTGCGCCCAAAATAGAGGACGCCCCAGCTAAGTGGAGACTAAAAATAGCCATATCCACCGCCCCGCCAGAATGGGCCTGAATGCTAGACAGAGGAGGATAAACCGTTCATCCGGTACCCGCCCCTTGTTCAACAAAAGCAGAACCTAATAACAATATTAAAGCAGGGGGCAACAGCCAAAAACTAATGTTATTAAGCCGTGGGAAAGCCATATCGGGGGCCCCAATATATAGTGGAACCAACCAATTTCCAAATCCCCCTATCATCACTGGCATAACCAAAAAAAAGATCATAATAAAAGCGTGTGCCGTAACAATTACATTATAAAGATGATCGTCTCCTAACATAGCCCCCGGAGCCGAGAGCTCTAATCTTATTAACATACTGAAGGCTGTGCCGAGCATACCTGCCCCAATCCCAAATACTAAATATAACGTACCAATGTCTTTATGGTTAGTTGAAAACGCCCAGCGAATTACATATAAACTTTTCATTTTTTTACTTTTTTTTTCTCGTTAACGAACATAATTATAAAAACAAAAGACTAAGAAACAACCCAAACCAAATAAGGGAAACGACAATGATGATTACCAAAATAAATATTTAAGATGTTTAAATTATCGAAGAACATGCCTCCAAATAAAAACAACTTCTTTAATTAGCTCCAAATCCCCCCCTAAAACAGCCTTACTTTTTATTACCGACTTTCTTATTAGCCAATTAACTTTAATCGTGGGTAAAACAAAAAACACCAATAAAAAAAACAATAAAAACAAAACAAGTAAAGTTCATCTATATTGAGTTAAATACACGGTAGTATCTAATTGTGGCATTTCAACTAAAATATAACCAAAACTAATTAAGTCAGGGAGTGCGGGACTTGCACCCACACTTTTAGCTTTGAAGGCTAACGGTCTACTTTAACCTAACCCCCTCGATTAATTTTTTTATCAGAAGACAACTCTCAAAAAAAACTAAACAACTCCCCAAATGAACATAGCAACACCAATTAATATAACTAAAGCATAATTAAAAACTAGCCCCGATTGTAAGTTACTAAGACCTCGAGCTAATTCAATCAAAAAATTAGATATCCCCTTAGGACCCACCAACTCTAGTATCCCTTTATCCATAGTTCGATATGAAATTTGGTGGCCCCCCTTCCATGCCTTCTTCGCTAAAAAATAATTAAGGACATAGTTAAATTGCCAAGCAGAGTATAAAAAAGTATAGCTTATTCGGCCCATAAACGAAGGCACCTTAAAAAAAGGCACTGAATAAAAATAAAGAACAATAACTAACACCGCTCCCCCTAAACTAAGGGAAACCGGCAATAACTTAATAGGGAGAGAAACAACTGGGGGAGATGTTATTTGAAAAGACCAAACCACCTCTTTCGCCAAATAACCCACGAAAAGACTCCCCAAAGCTAATATTATTAAAGGCAAAACTAAATTCCAAGAACCCTCATGCGCATGTCTAAAAATAGCTTTTCTAGAATTGGTATTAGATAAAAAAGTTAAATAAACCAATCGAATCGAATAAAGAGTGGTAAGTAAGGCCGAAAACCCTCCCAGTCAATAAGCAAAAGTTAAATAATATTGTTCAAAAGCCAACTCTAAAATTAAATCTTTAGAATAAAACCCTGTTAAATAAGGAAACCCCATTAAAGATAAAGAGCCAATAACAACCATAATATAAGTAAGGGGAATTAACTTAATCAGCCCCCCCATCTTTCTTATATCCTGTTCGTCAGACAAAGCATGAATAACAGACCCCGCACTTAAGAACAATAAAGCTTTAAAAAAAGCATGGTTCATTAAATGAAATAAACTTATGGAGTAATGGGAGATCCCACAGGCCACCACCATATACCCCAATTGACTACAAGTCGAATAAGCAATAACTTTTTTTAAATCATTTTGAACCACCCCAACGGTAGCGGCCAAAAGTACCGTAAGAGACCCAACAATGATTACAACCATTAAAGCAAATGGAGCTTGTTCAAAAAAAGGAGAAGATCTAATTAATAAAAAAACACCCGCCGTCACCATGGTAGCCGCATGGATTAAGGCGGACACCGGAGTTGGTATTAAAATTTTTCGATACACGATTATTCACATAATAGACAGGACTTTCTCTTCTACTTTACAACTTATTTACTTTTTAAAAAGGTTTTACATCTTCGCCTATTCTCACTCCAACCCGCCTTTTATCCACTCATAGAGTAACCCCAAAGTTAAAACCCCTAAAAACACTATCATAACCCAAAACCCAAAAGGAGAAATTTGATTAAAGAGGACGCACCAGGGGAAAAGAAAAGATATTTCTAAATCAAAAATTAAAAATAAAATACCAACTAAAAAAAACCGAACTGAAAAAGGCCGTCCGGGCACTCCAAAAGGCTCAAACCCACATTCATAAGCCGAAACTTTCTCTCGATCCGGTTGTTTTACCCCTAAAAAATAAGAAGCACCAGAAAAAAGCGCGGAAAGAACTACACTAAAAACCAATAAAACGAAAAGACTAAAATAATCTAAGATCACCGTAATAACTTTTTTTTTTAACCCCGCAGTGAACTAAAAGATTTTAAAATTATTGTTCCTCTTATTCGATAATACGCAACCATAATGGCTAAACCAATAGCCGACTCCGCCGCAGCGATTGTTAAGCCCATAATTGTAAAAATTTGTTCTATTAAAAGATCTACTTCAATAGAATTAATTAAAAACAAAAAAAAAGCCGCCAATAAAATTAATTCAATAGAAATTATCATTATAATAAAATGCCCTCTATTTAGAACCACTCCTCAGCCCCCCAATAATAATAATATAACGATAACAATTATATATTTATAGTACACTATTTGATTTATCCAACAGCTAAAAAAAATACACTTATTTTTATAAATAAACTACTCCTTAGACAAAGACAATATTCAATTGATATACCGATCTAATGAAACCGCCTCGATTACAATAGGCATAAAAGAATGGTTCGCCCCACAAATTTCGGAACATTGACCGTAAAACGTCCCTGGTCTTTTAATAAAAATACCAACTTGATTTAACCGACCCGGAATCGCATCCATTTTTACACCCAGTGCAGGGACAGCAAATGAATGTAAAACATCCGCACCAGTCACTAGAACTCTCACATGTGTATTTATAGGAACGACCAATCTATTGTCTACTTCTAGTAACCTAAAGTCACCACTATTTAAATCCGACGTCGGAATCATATAAGAATCAAACTCTAACGTTTCTTCCTGATAATCGGAGTATTCATAAGACCAATACCATTGATGCCCAATTGCTTTAATTGTTAAAGCAGGACCCACAACCTCATCCATCAAATACAATAATTTTAAAGAAGGAGAGGCGATAAAAACCAATATTACAGCCGGGATTACAGTCCAAACTATTTCTAATAAAGTTCCGTCAATTAAATCTCTGTCATAATATTTACCATTTAAAGCCTCAACCAGCAACCACAACACTACTATCACAATAACAATCAGTAAAAACATAATCTGATCATGAAAAAAAATTATCTCCTCCATCACTGGGTCGGCCGCCTCCTGCAAACCCAATTGTCAAGGTTCCGGTATATCCTTCTTTCCACATATATTTACAATATAAAAAAAATTATTTAACATTTGCTCTTTATTTTTTTAAATAACCCACTAAAAAACTATGAACCCCACCAATAAATACAAAGATATAAAAATAACCACACCACATCCACAAAGTGCCAATACCAACTCGCCGCCTCAAACCCGACATGTTGACGACAAGTAAATTGATTAAATTTTAATCTAATCAAACAAACGGTCAAAAAGGTAGTTCCAATTATAACATGAAAACCATGAAACCCAGTCGCCATAAAAAAAGTAGACCCATAAACCGAATCCGAGATAGCAAAAGGAGCCTCATAATACTCAATTGCTTGTAACCCCGTAAATAAAACACCAAGAAAAACAGTTAAAGACAAACCCAGAATTGCCTCTTCTCTCTTTCCACTAACTATAGCATGATGGGCCCAAGTAACAGTACCCCCAGAGCTTAATAAAACAGCAGTGTTTAACAAAGGCACTGAAAAAGAATCTAAAGGATGAACCCCTTGAGGAGGTCAAACCACACCCAACTCAACAGCTGGCGCCAGACTACTATGAAAAAAAGCTCAAAAAAAAGAAAAGAAAAAAAGAACTTCTGAGAGTATAAATAAAAGCATTCCATATTTTATTCCTTGTTTAACTATTAAAGAATGATGCCCCTGAAAAGTCGACTCTCTAATAACATCTTGTCATCAAACGAACATAATTATCATAATTATCAAGATTCCCAAATACATAATTTGACCTAAACCATAATGAAAATATATAACACTACCCACAGTTATAAACAAAGCTCCTCCCCCCCCTAAACAGGGTCAAGGAGAAGGCTCCACTAAATGATAAGGATGACATAAAACAGTTCGCATCACCAAACTAATAACCAAGCCCCATAATAAAAGTAAGTTTTAATTGGGCCTCCCCAAAATCAATAATAGAACCCAAAGAACTAACCAAATTCCAACCAGTAAAGCTGGTACAAGTGTGCCTCAAGTCTCCAACACTTACGGTATTAGCATTCTTTCTTTTAATTTTTTTTGGACAACGTAAAAGAGTACTTCTTTTCACTGTCCACCAAGGGCCAGTTCCCTCACCCTCACTATGTTACGACTTACTCTACCTCGAAGATATTAGGAACCCTCTTGAGGGGCAACCAAACAACCTTTCTAAGCAAAGGCGACGGGCAATTTGTACTAACACTGAATAAATTTCATTGAAACGCTCTACTTTTCAATTACTATTAAATCCAACTTCCCGTTATATTACAGGCACCTTCCGAACTCTTATTTTTGGGTTTCACACTTAAAGTTTCCCATTGTATAAAAAAATGTAGCGCATCTAATCCCCAAACATTAGGACAATAAGACCTGACTTCATCCAATAGACAAACCACTGGGTTGAATTTGTTTTATGTTTAATACACAAATTGACGACGGCCATGCAATACCTGTCAATGAGGGATTCAAGTTTGGGTAAGGTCTCTCGCGGACTATCGAATTAAACGACACGCTCCTCTAATCAAAACAGTGAACAGCCAAGTTTTTTGAATTTTAATCTTGCGATCGTACTACTCAAGCGGAAAAGTTTTTACCTTTTAGAATTGCTTCACATCTTTTTCATTATTTACAGTATGGACTACCAGGGTACCTAATCCTGTTTGCTCCCCATACTCTCGTGTTTTAGCCAACACATTATAATCTTAGAAGTAAATAGTCTTCACGTCTAAAGTTCTTTTTCCTATTTACACATACCACCGTTACAGAAAAATTCCATTTACTCTCTTAAATAAAACGGCCTATCACACCCTTTACGCTTTTGCCTATAAGACTAGCCCTTAAGTTTCACCGCGTCTGCTGGCACTTAATTTGACGGACTAGGTAATGTGCCCTCTCTGTGTCTTACTTTCGTATATTGCACAAAATTCTTTACTGCTGCCTCGGGGGCCAACACCCCATTTGAGCTTTCCCCTTGTCTCAGTGAAAATGTGGCTCCTAACTAAAGCCCCGCATCATAAGCAAGGTGGTCCTTTACACCCCCTTCTACCTAATACGACTCCGGCCCAGCCAAACTTGGACTCCGGGTTTCCTCACCTGTTCGCACTCTAAAGTTTGGAGACCAATCTTTAGATACTAGCATGTATTTTGGAGGTCACTTATCTTTTATCTTCCCCAAAACCAAAGGACTTTCGACGCTCAAAAAACACTAAACAGTTAAATCTTTAGATAATTAAGCCCCCCCTGGGCTAAAGATAACCCCATTCTTTATAGGGTCTATAATTACAAAAGGAAATATTCCAAAAACTACAACGGCTATTACTAAAGGAGAGATGGCCAATAACTCCCGCCGGTTTAAGTCTCTAATAAAAAGGAGATAGTTGGAGGCCGCCCCAAAACTAATTCGATTATATAAATAAAGAGAATATGCCGCAGACCAAACCATGCCCGAAGTAGCCAACACCCCAAGCCCCAAATTATATTCAACAGCAGCTAACAACGAAAAAAACTCTCCAACAAAATTACAACTTAAAGGAATGCCCATGTTAGTTAATGATAAAATCAGCATTATACAAACAAAAATAGGCATTGTAAGGGTAACTCCACGATAATATTTAATAAGACGAGTGTGATGACGCTCATATAAATAAGTAATAGCAATAAAAAGGGCTGAACTAACAAACCCGTGCGCTAACATCATGAAAACTGCCGCCACCAGCCCCTCAATTGTATGGGTAAATAAACCCAAAGGGACCAGCCCCATATGCGCCACCGAAGAATAGGCAATAAGCCGTTTAAAGTCCACTTGTCGACAAGTCAGTAGGCCCCCATAAATAATAGCCACAACACTCAACATAATAATTAGAGGAGCAAAATACTCGGAGGCAGCAGGCAAAATCGGTCAAGAAAATCTTAAAAAGCCATAGCCCCCTAACTTTAATAATATTCCCGCCAATATTACTGAACCAGAGACAGGCGCTTCCACGTGAGCTTGGGGCAGCCAAATATGAAAGGGTATTTGAGGGATTTTAACCGCTAAACTAAGAAAAAACCCAGCCAACACCCATTTTTGAGTAGTAACAGGTAACTTTATATTTAATAATATTTGATAGTCGGTTGTTCCTGTTATACTATACAATTGAAAGATGCCCAAAAGCATAAACACCGATCCCGCGAAAGTATAAAAGAAAAAATAATAAGAGGCGCGCACCTTTTCTTCTCTTGAACCTCAAACACCAATCAAAAGGAACATGGGGATCAATATGCCCTCAAATAAAATATAAAACAGGAGTAGATCAAGCACTAAAAACACTCCAATTAATAAAGCCTCTAAAAACAATAAACACAACAAAAATTCTTTAAACAAATGTTTAATTGACTTTCAACTAATTAAAATACAAATTGGTATCAATAGTGTAGTTAAAACAAAAAAAAACAAAGAGGCCCCATCTAAAGCAAAAAACCCCGGCCCCCATTGAAAATTTAAGCCCGGAGAAATGACCCATTCTATTCGATTTATAATTTGAAATTGTCCCTCTAAATCAAAAGCCCCCCATAAAACCAAAGCACCAAGCAAAGTCGCCAAAGACCACTCTAACGCAACTCTTTTTAATTTTACACTATCCTCTCTCGAAACCTTCATTACATTAATTATCCCCATAAAAAGCAAAAAAAAGACTAGGCTTAACCCACTATTTAAACCAAACATTATACACTCTTTGCTCGCCCCCCCCATAGCAACTTACTCTACTTCGGAGGTATTAAGAGCTCATTTAGCAGCCAGGCGCTAATTATTTCAACAAACCACCCAAGCGCCCGATATGAACGCATAACTAGCCATCATCTTATCTATTTGTTAAGACTTTTTGCCGAAATTTCTTTGAAAAATTTTGTTAAACCAGACCTTCCCTCCCCCCACAATAAAACCTTAAACTTTAAATCTTAAAACTAATCAAAAGATATCCCTTTCCAACTAATGAAGTACAATTGTGTCTGCCAAATAAATAGTAGTTAATAAACAAAAAACATAAGCCTGAATTACTGCAACCGCCATTTCTAACAGTGTTATAAAAACCATTATTAATAGGGGGAAGACCCCTACGAGCCCACTTGCAATTAATATATTAAACCCAAACCCTGCTAAAATAGCAAACAGTAGATGCCCGGCCGACAAATTTGCAGCCAAACGAACTCCTAGTGAAATTGCCCTGAAGAAATAACTTACTGTTTCTACTGCCACCAAGAGAGGGGCCAAACCCAAAGGGGCGCCACTCGGCATAAAAACACTAAAAAAATCTCACTTAAATCTCCAAAGCCCAGCTAAAGTAACACCTATGACTATTGAAAAAGACAAGCCCAATGTAACTACAATATGAACAGTCGGGGTAAAAACATAAGGAAATAAGCCCAACACATTCAAAAACACAATAAAAAAAAAGAGAGAAACAATTAAAGGAAAATACTTTAGCCCCTCGGCCCCTAAACTATCTTTTACGACACCATGAAGATGGTCGTAGATTAGCTCAATAATAGATTGCCACCTTTTCGGGATTAATTGAATCCCCTTAAATAATAATAAAATCACAACCACTGCTAAGATCATCATCATTGATGAATTAGTCAAGGCGATCAAAGACACTATTTTAAATTGATCAAAATAAGCACCGTTCATTAATATCTAAAACACAACCCCCAGACAAAGCCCGGCTAAGTCGGAAGACTAATCTTTAAACAAAATTCTTTCCACTCAGTTTTTACCGACTTGTTTGAAAAAAAATATCTTGTCTTTTGACCAGAGGACCTACTTCAGATCCCACTTCTTGTGTTAATACTATCGCTCCTATCATGGCCACTAAAAGTACAAGACTGGCCAAAATAAATAAATAATAACAGGCTATATACAAAATTCGCCCAAGCGCCTCCATATTTTGATACTTCATTAAAAACCAAGGAGTGGCCAAATCTCAAGCCTTGCTTATTTCAGCCCCAAAAAAAGCTCGATGAGTATAAGAGCCACCTATTATTAATCAACTTGAAGCAACTTCTGAAAAAAAAAAGGTTCCAATAAGTAATCCAATAGGAACGTAATTTGTCATATCTGCCTCCCCACCCAATCGAAAAGCGGGGGGAAAGTCTGTTAAATTCAATAACATAATTACAAACAAAAATAAAATAGCAATAGCCCCCACATAAATTATTAAAAACATTAAAGCAACAAAAGCTATTCCCAGCCAAAGAAAAAAAACCGCAGAGCCAGTAAAGACAACAACCAACCAAAAAATTGAATGAATGGGATTGAGCGCTGATATGACCATAATTCCAGAACCAACAATTCCAAGGCCTAGTATATAAAAAGCTACCCCAATCAAATTTACCTTTTTTTAAAATAATCCTCCAACAGCCCAGTGGGCTAATTGCAACCATAAATTAGGAGAGAGCATTGTAAATCCAATGACATACAAACCAGCACCAATTAACAAAGCTTTTCTTAAATTTATTCAATTTTCTTTTCTTAGCACCTTTGAGCTAATCAAAAGAGAAAAACTAGCTTGAAAATAAATAATTTTAACTATTCTAACATAATAAACACCAGCCACAACAGAACACATCACGGCCAAAATAAAGACTAAATAATATTGATTTACCACCCCAGACAATAAAACCAACCACTTACCCAAAAACCCCACTAAAGGAGGGATCCCCGCGATCGAAAGAAAAGTCAAAGCCAAGGTCAAGGCTAAAACAGGCAATCTCCTGGAGAGCCCGCTAAACTCTACGATCAAACTTCTTACAGTGCCTAAAGCTAATATTATAGCAAAAACACAAATAGACATTATCACATATAAAATCATATATGTTAAACTAGCTTGAATGCTCTCAAATGACCCAACCTCTATCCCCCAAAGCACAAACCCCATATGCCCTACCCCACTGTAGGCTAACAACCGTTTAACTTTGGTTTGGTTTAAAGCACCGAGAGCTCCCACAAGCAACGAAAAAAGAGCTCCAACTAATAACATATTAACCGCCGACCCAATTGAAACTAAAATTGAAAAATAGCCAACCTTAGGCACTATGGCCAATAAAGCCGTCGCCGTTGTCGGTGCTCCATCATAAACATCCGGCGCTCACATATGAAAGGGTGCAGCAGACAACTTAAATAAAAGGGATACCACAATTAACAAACTGCCGATAGGAACTCTGATCTCAGAAAAGTCAAGCCCCGGATTTAATGCTAAGTTTATATATGGAATATGAACCCCTCCCGTAAATCCACACAATAAAGCACACCCAAATAAAAATAGACCAGATGAAAGTGCACCTAATACAAAATATTTTAAACCAGCTTCAGCACTTTGCCCAGATCCCCCCTTTTGAGCGACCAAAATAAAAAGAGAAAGAGTGGACAATTCAATGGCCAAATAAACAGAAAGTCAATTACTTGAAGAAACTAAACAAAGACTTCCTAATGCCACCATTAAGTTTAAAATGGGCAAGTGCGCATTCGTTTGAATAAAAACGTCCGGAGCTCGTTCCCCAAAAACCTTTGGGAAAATTAGCTTTTCTGTATCCACCATCAATAAAACGGCAATAGAACCTATGATAATAATTAACTTATTAGTTTCAGTTCAACCATTTACGGTCAACAACCCACCCACAGATAATTCAAAAAAAAAACTCGACAGATATTCAAATAAAAAAAAAAGGCCCCCTCCCCATTCACTTATAATTAATAACACTAAAATCGATAGTTTTAAAACAAAACTATTCATACTAACAACCATTATACCCAACGTCAAAACACCTAATACAAAAAGTTCACTGACCACTCACCCCATCAATAAAGCGATACTCAACCCCCATTTTTAAGCGGAAAAGATTTTCCCCATGGAGGCAGCTTTATAAATTAATTCCGAAGAACTGAACCCTCTAAACTCGGCTCGATTTCGGCCGGCACTTCAAGAACCGGCTGTGCGAGACCTGCTTCGACTAATGCATTTCGCTTCTCTGCTCCTTATAATGAAAAAGGGTAGAGAGGCACAGGAGGAGTCCCCCGCGACTATTACGACGGACCATCCCCCTCCCATTTTCAAAAAAACAATAGTTGGTTTTCTAATTCCCCTAACAAAGGAACCCAAACAAGAAAATAAGAAAAATAAAAAAGAGAGACCAACTGCCCAATTAATATAAAAGGCTCTTCCACTACAAGCGACCCTATTCAAGTAAGAAGAAAAAAGTCCACTATTAAAAATCAAAAAGCTATACGTCCAAATGGACGAAAGGGCAAGCCTCTTAGTCAACTTCGGTGAAGTAATGGGAAAAACCATAAAATTAATATGCTAAAAAACATAGCCACAACTCCCCCGAGTTTATTCGGTATTGAACGCAAGATTGCATAAGCAAATAAAAAATATCACTCAGGCTGAATGTGCACTGGAGTCACCAACGAGTTAGCTTGAATAAAATTTTCTGGGTCACCTAATAAATTTGGCGCCAAATACACAACAACACTCAATAACATAAGCGCAACCACCATTCCATATCAATCCTTTGATGTATAGTAAACATGAAAAACCACATTATCCACAGGGGACTTAGACCCCACCGGACTATTTGACCCCTCGACATGTAAATACACAATATGAACTACACCCAAAACGACTAAAAGAAAGGGAAAGAGAAAATGGAGACTAAAGAATCTAGTAAGCGTAGCCCCAGAGACACTAAACCCCCCTCAAACTCATTGCACAATATCAGTCCCTACATAGGGCAGAGCCGACAATAGATTTGTAATAACTGTCGCTCCCCAAAAAGACATTTGACCCCAAGGTAACACATAGCCCATAAAAGCCGTCGCCATCGTCAAAAGAAATATTACGACACCAACTCCCCAAACCGGGGCTTTCGTATAACTCCCATAATACAAACCTCTCCCAATATGAAGATAAAGACATAAAAAAAACAGAGAAGCCCCATTAGCATGAAAATATCTCAATAAAAACCCATAATTAACATCGCGCATAATATGTCCTACTGATGCAAAAGCCAAGCCAACATCTGCACAATAATGCATGGACAAAAAGCACCCTGTTATGATTTGCAAACCTAAACACAATCCTAATAAAGAACCAAAATTTCACATATAACTTATATTTGAAGGAGACGATAAATCTACCAAGACACCATTCATCGGAGATAAAAGCGGATTCTCTTTGCGCAGTGGCATAGGAAACCCCCAGAATTAAACTTCTAACGTTTTTAATAGTAAAAACAAACTAAACAAATTTATCTAAAGAATAGTCTTTAGACTTAAACCAATTAAATATTTCAAACAACAAATATCTTAGATCGGAGGCGGACCATTAAACCCCAAAAGAACACTGGCCACAAAAGTTACCACCCCCAAACTTAAAGGTAAATACCCCTTTCATAACAAAGCCATAAGCTGATCATACCGAATTCGAGGAAAGGAAGCCCTTACTCAAATAAAGAGTAAGATTATAAAAGCGGCTTTTAGACCAAACCACTCGGCTCCACCTTTTAAATATTTTACCGGAGAAAGTCACCCCCCCAAAAAAAAGATAGTTGTTAAACAACTCATCAATATAATATGAGCATATTCAGCAAGAAAAAATAAAGCAAAAGACATCGAAGCGTACTCTACGTTATACCCCGACACTAACTCCGACTCTCCTTCTGTTAAATCAAAGGGAGCTCGATTAGTCTCCGCTAAAGCTGAAACAAAAAACATTATTGTAACAGGAAATAAAGGAAAAACAAACCAAATCCCACTATTTTGCGCTAAAACGATCTCAGTAACACTTAAAGAGCCAACACACAATAAAACCGAAATAAGGATCAACCCAATCGAAACTTCATAACTTATCATTTGAGCGGCGGCCCGAATCGCCCCCAAAAAAGCATATTTAGAATTACTCGCCCACCCGGACATTAATATCGCATAGACACTTATTGAAGAAACAGCCAAAATATACAAAACCCCTATTTTTAAATCGCTTATTAAAATCCCTCTCTCATAAGGTACAACCCCCCAAACAATTAAAGCCAAAGCAAAAGAGAGCACTGGAGCCATTATATAAATAAATAAATTAGTTTGATGCGGAATTACCATCTCTTTGGTAAATAGCTTTATACCATCCGCAAAAGGCTGAGCTAATCCAGCAATTCCCACTACATTTGGCCCTTTTCTAGCCTGCATATATCCTAAAACCTTTCGTTCGGCCAAAGTTAAATAAGCTACTGTGATAAGCAATGGAACTACGACCATTAATATTTTTAAAAGTAAATGAACTATTACCACGAACATTTTAAAGTTGCTTTGTCAAACCCACTTAAAAAAGCTCACAACCGAAGTTAACTTTAATATATAAAGTAGAATCACAAAAAGTCTCGGAGGTTCCAATAATGAAAGCATTCTAATTTCGATCAAATCTTAAACTCTAATCTCTTACTCTTAAACTTAATAAACCAATCTATTAAATTTAGTTACTTACCTCCCATTTTGTTACCTGCGGATAAACTTCCTATTGTTAAAACTCTTATTAAATATAAATAGACTTTCAACTATTCAAAGTCCTCCCAGCATACAGTGACTCAATAATTCTAATTAATTACTTAGATAAAAGGGCCCAACATTTACCCTCCATAGCATCCGGCAACCAAGTATGCAACCCCAACTGTGCAGACTTTCCAACCGCCCCCACAAACAATAACAAACAAATTAGAGTTATATCGCTAGATGGGGCAGAAACAACAACCATATTAAACACAGAAGAAAACTCTAAAGAGCCAAAACGATCTAAAATAACAAACATAGCTAATATCAACCCCATATCCCCCACTCGATTAACTAGCATGGCTTTTATGGCCGCTTTATTTGCTTCAATTCTAGTTAATCAAAAGTTTATTAAGAGATAAGAACATAAACCAACCCCCTCTCAACCGATAAACAATTGTACATAATTGTCGCTGCTGACTAATACAACCATCAAAAATGTAAAGAGAGATAAATAAGACATAAAACGAGGAATATGAGGGTCCCCCGCCATATATGCTGTTGAAAAGATATGAACTAAAGTAGAGACTGTTGTAACAACAAGTAACATAATCGCAACCAAACTATCAAATTGTAAACCAAAATAAACAGTTAATAGATCAGAGTCCAACCACCTTCATAATTTTATATGTGTCGTAGAAAAACTTAAAACTACTTCATAAAATACTAAAATAGACCAAGATAAACTTATAATTAAACAGCTTGAAGTTAAAATTCCAGCACCTTTTTCTCCTATTTTTCTTCCCCCGACACCGGCGGCAAGGGCGCCCACCACTAAAATAAACAAAATACAAATATACACCCTGGATCTTTGTTTCTCCAAACTCTGGTGAGCCAGGCACAATATGACAAGTTATCTCTGACATTATCATGTCTAACTCCTGGGGCGTTAGTGGGCTATTAGAACTCCACTTAATACATCGAATGAGACACGGACCCCCCTCCCCCATCAGACAAAACCCCCCAAACAAATATAACAACACTAATCAGTGTAACTAAAACATAATTAAAAAACAAACCCAATTAGATAAAACCCCCAATAATAAACAATTCCTCTTCAGAACTTCAAACAACTTGATATAAGTTTCATACTTTAGAAGCAATCAGCAATTAACCAAAAGACCCCTTCAAAAAGTATCCGAGTCAATCCATTGATTGTAACTTATAAAAATAAGAGAACCACTAATTTTTCGATCCTTTCGTACTAGAAAATAGTTATATCAATGTTTCTTCAAATTGTAGATAGAAACCAAGCTGTGTTACCACGCTTTTAACTCAAATCATGTACGGCTTTAATGGACGAACAGACCAACCCTTGGGAGCGACTGCACCCCAGGATGCCGCAATTCAACATCGAGGTCGCAAACATCGTCGTCAATGAAAACTCTCAAACGTTATTGCGCTGTTATCCCCAGGGTAACTTTTATTTGTTAATCGTTAACTATTTCACCCTAAATTAACGGGTCACTTAAACCCACCTAAAAAAATAAGTGTCTGCTCAGGGTCCCCCCTTCGCAGTCAGACATAACTAAAAATATATCTTAAGCCCGCCTTCGTTACTTTTTTAAAGGCGGTCGCCCCAACCAAACTGTCCCACTTATCACACCCCAAAGACATAAATTTTTGAGTTGGCTTTCTTAAAATAAAAGAGTGAGCTTTTCTAACCCCAATTTATCCAAGGGGCTAACACCACATTTTAAAACTACTTATTTGTAAGAAATAAATTAATTTAAGCCACATAAGTTTCCAGTAAAGTTCCATGGGGACTTCTTGTCTAACAATTTGGATGTAGCATCTTCACTACAAATTCAATTTCACTGGACATTTTCTTAAGACAGCGAGACCCTCGTGACACCATTCATACCGGCCAACAATTAATTGACTATTGATTACGCTACATTATCACGGTCAGTGTTACCGCGGCCATTTAATTGTCTTTATAAGGCTAGCTTTACCAACCCTTTTAGATACAACCATTGGGCAGGTCTCACCTTTCATACTTCTACCTTCGTATTAGCAAAAAGCTATGTTTTTGGTAAACAGCCGAGGCCTTGTGGTTAGCCCTCTAATGAGAGCTAAAAATTTGCCGAGTTCCTTAAGAAAACTTTCCCCCTCACTATCTCCCACTTGTGTTAGTTCGCAACAGTAATATTTATTTATAATTATTTCCTGGCACTTTATGCGTTTATTATTATCACCCATCGGTAACCTCCTTAGAGGCTGTTTCACCCAAACTCTTAAGCTTGGTAACCAGGGGAGATGAAGCAACAATTTTTTTACTCATGTTCACATTATCTCTTCTGATTCTGGGGTTCTCACCACCACCTAACAGTCTGTTCTACTACCAAGCAAACTTCTTACTGCCCTCAGAATTTCAGTTCAATTTTTAGCCACCATAATTTTTGGGGAAAAAGAGTTCTTGAGTGAACTACTACGCATTCTTTCAAAGATGGCTGGCTCCAAGCCTACCTCTTCATTGTCTAAATCCCATACTCCTTTTACACTTAATTATTGATCTGTAACTTTAATTTCTGATTTGGGCTCCCCCCCTTTGACAACGGACCTATTCGCCCCCTGTCTGTCTGTCCACTTCAAATTTTACCTTCAAAGTCTATCCCCCTTAAAGCAATAGGCCTTTACCCTAAAATTTTAATAAGGCGTCAAATAAAAAAAATTAAATAGTCCAACGGATTAATGTTCTTCTATTCATTTTTTTCTCTATTTTTTCATTAACACAATGCCCTATGTGAACGCACTACTTACATAGTTTTCGCAGAAAACCAGCTATCTCCAAGTCCGATTGGGCTTTCCCCCCTATCCACAGGTCATCCGAGGTTTTTGCCACAACCACCGGTTCGTTCTTTTAAACTGCCCATGGTTAGATCACTTGGTTTCGGGAAATTTGACTAAAGAGTCTTCTCGACTTCTCTTCACCTACATTTTTATTTGCAAAAAAGTTTATTTAAATTTGCCAAACGATATCTCGTAAACCCATTATACAAAAGGTACGCTGTTTTACAGCTGCTTTAAAAGACAAATTTCCAGATCTTTTCAAATCTCTTTCAACTTTCCTTCACAGTACTCGCGCTTTCAGTATAGGACTAACATTTAGTCTTAGATATGTGAACTCCTTTCTTCCACTATTTACTCACTTTCTGGACTCCTCCGCTTTCGCTCCCCGCTACTTACGGAATCTCGTTTGATTTCTCTGCACCCTTCTGATACTAAGATGTTTCATTTTTCAGTTCTCTTCATTGCGTCTCCGCATTGAAACACGAGTTTAAAGCTTCTTCTTCGCTTTTTCGAATTTCCCGTCCAATTTAGCCTATCTTAGTTTTCCCTTTATCTCTTTTCCCTTTTACCTAAAATTGTAGAGGGGGGAATTGAACCTCCTTCTTCGGGGCATGAGCCCGATGACTTACCATTCGTCTTCTCTAC